AAGGGTATATGTATCGTATTTGTACTTACGGCTCGCTTCTACCGAAAATCCAATACAATAATAGAGAATTTGTTACGATTAGCTTCATTGGATTTGAAGCATCAATCGTTTTAAATCAGAATCTCATTTTGACTCTGTGCCGTTAATTCCACTATGATTATTGATCAATAATCATAGTGGAATCATTCCTTGATAGAGATAGGAGACATAATTTACATGGATATAGTAAGTCTCGCTTGGGCTGCTTTAATGGTAGTCTTTACATTTTCCCTTTCGCTCGTAGTATGGGGGAGGAGTGGACTCTAGAGACACTACCATAATTGTAAATTGATTTATATTATATAAACCTATATTATATCTGTATATTGGATAGTGTGTAGAAAAAACTATAGATATTATATTTATATTTCTACACACTATCTCATCATTTCTTCAATTATTGACAAGAACTAATAATTCGAGTTTCATTAAAATTAATTATTTTGACTGGCTGTTTTTACGTAAATGATAAGTAAAAAAGCGGTAGGAACTAGAATGAACAGTGTAGTAGCAATAAACGCGAGAATATTGACTTCCATAATCTCATTTTTTTTTGTTTCGCAATAACTCGGGATCTAATCCCATAGAGATGATAAATTTGATTCCTGTAAATTCAATAAGTTAATTGTATCCTGATGATGCCAAATGGATCAAAATATTATGAATAACAATAGATCTAATCTATCAAATCAATTAATTGTCGAGAATTTAATAGTATAACATAGGAAGACTTTTTATCCATACTAAATCAAAAATTAAATTTCTAATCCAATTCCAATATAGAATGCTATAGAATTTTTCGTCCTTTTCCATTCTTTCTTTTCTATAACCTACCTTCTTCGTTCTACTTACTTAATACAGACAATTAATTTAAGTATCCGACGAGGTATCAGATGACCGGTATTCAATGGGTCAGGTCACACCTAAGACCCAAACAATATAAGTGAGATGGAAAAAGGACGATTAAAAGATCTAATATTCCAACAGATTTACTAAAAAGGGGTACCTTGCTTGGTCTTTTATTTATTATTTATGAAAAAAAAATTTAAAAAATTTTAATTAAGATTATTATATATTATATATAATTTATGATTTTAAATTATAAATTAATAGATTTAATTAATATTAATTATTAATATAATTAATTAATATAATAATATCCTCTTCTCTTTCTTGGATTGGGGGAGAACACATACATAAAAAAATCAGCATGCAATTTGAATGAGATAGATTTTTTTAATTAAAAATTGAGGATACACAAGTCGGAGTTGGAAAAGGGTGCAGTTAAAAATAAAAAGGCGCTCTGTTCCGCCGAGGTAATTATGTTCAGTTCATTGTATATTGTACAACAAAAGAATACAATTTGTGTATGTACTCCTGGTAAAAATATGGGCACTCTACTCCATTTCATTATTCAAGAACAATCAAAAAATAAAGTCAAACGAATAACGAATATGGTATCTCTTAAAATACTGACATAGAGTAATATAACTGATCGTACCAATCAATCTAGATATGTCTCTTCCTTACGGTACTATTCCGTAGTGAAAGAAATGAAAATTCCCGCATTTCTTTTGTCTGATGATAAATATAAAAATATCAATGTGAAACGAAAAACAAAATAAATAAGGATTCTTAGATCTTGCTCCCTGTCCCACTTTTCTGTAAAAAGTGGGAGATGAATTGATAAATTCATCGGATCCTAGTTCGGGACTGACGGGGCTCGAACCCGCAGCTTCCGCCTTGACAGGGCGGTGCTCTGACCGATTGAACTACAATCCCAGCGAGGTGTATGGCATACATATTCTTATGGTTTCATAAGAACATTCTATTCGATTCGTCTCGTCGTGTTGTAACAGAAACAAAAATGATATACTGATATCATATCCACATGGATATGAACTATAGCAATAATTACTAGTAACCGGTGGTTCTTTTTTTTTTTATTGTCAAAAATGACTAATTAAAAAAAAAAAATATATATATATATATATGGATAGATCAAAAAAATGGTTGATCTTTATTTTGACGGATAGGGCATTTCTATTTCTAGAGGACAAATTAAACTGGTTAGATCGTATTCAATGGAGCGGCGAATTATTGGGCCGAGCTGGATTTGAACCAGCGTAGACATATTGCCAACGAATTTACAGTCCGCCCCCATTAACCGCTCGGGCATCGACCCAGGAAGAATTAATTCTAGGTTTAGTTAGAATCCATGATCTACTTCCTTTCGTAGTACCCTACCCCCAGGGGAAGTCGAATCCCCGCTGCCTCCTTGAAAGAGAGATGTCCTGAACCGCTAGACGATGGGGGCATATCCGCCCGACCATCAGCATACTATGCTGATAGTATGATAAGTTTTTTGGAATTGTCAATATACAATATAATTATAATATATTATATAACTAGATCAAAAGAGTCTTTTCTACTTTGAAATTTTTAACATTAATATACATAA